GGAAAAAAAAAAAAAAGTTTGATAAAAAAGAAGAAGAACAATCAAAAATAGAAGAAAAAAAACGGATAGAAATTGCCGAAACTTGGGATAGCTTCCTATTTGCTCAAATAATAAGAGGTTCTCTCTTAGTAACTCAATCTATTCTTAGAAAATATATTATATTTCCTTTATTGATAATAATTAAAAATATCATCCGTATGTTATTATTTCAATTTCCCGAGTGGTCTGAAGATTTAAAGGATTGGAAACGTGAAATGCATGTTAAATGTACTTATAATGGGGTTCAACTATCTGAAACAGAATTTCCCAGAAAATGGTTAACGGATGGTATTCAGATAAAAATCCTATTTCCCTTTTATCTGAAACCTTGGCATAAATCGAAATTTCAATCATCTCAGAAGGCTCGACTAAAAAAAACAAAAAACAAAGGGGAAAAAAATGATTTTTGTTTTTTAACAGTTTGGGGAATGGAAACTGAACTACCGTTTGGTTCTGCCAAAAAAAAGCCTTCTTTTTTTGAACCGATTTCTAAAGAATTAAAAAAAAGAATCAAAAAATTCAAAACTAAGTCTTTTCTGGTTTTAAGGATTGTCAAAGAAAGAGCACCAATTTTCCTAAAAGTCGCAAAAGAAATGAAAAACTGGATTATCAAAAACTGTCTTTTTCTAAAAGGAAAAATAAAAAACCTTTCAAAACGAAATATAATTCCATTATTTGGCCTGAGAGAAATATATGAATTAAATGAAACTAAAAAAGATTCAATAATGAGTAATCAGATGATGCATGAACTATCTGTTCAAAAAAAATCCATGGAGTGGACAACTTCTTCACTCAGCGAAAACAAAATAAAAAATTTGATTGATAGAATAAAGACAATCAGAAATCAAACAGAAGAAATTTCAAAAGAAAAAAAAAACCTAACTAATAGTTGTAACAAACCGCGTTATGATTCTCAAATAATTGAGTCATTAAAAAAAAGTTGGCAGACATTCAAAAGAAAAAATACCCGATTAATTCGTAAATTTTTTTTTTTTTTTAAATTTTGCATTGAACAACTGTCTATAACTATTTTTCTAGGTATCATTAATATTCCAAGAATTACTACACAACTTTTTGTTGATTCAACAAAAACAATTCTTGATAAATATATTTACAAGAATGAAGAAAAAAAAAAAAAAAAAAATACCATTTATTTTATTTCGACTCTAAAAAATTTAATATCCAATCAAAAAAAAATTAGTTATGACCTATGCTCTTTATCACAAGCATATGTATTTTACAAATTATCACAAATTCAAGTTAGTAACGTTTCTAAATTAAAGGCTGTTCTTGAATATAACATATGCATAACATCCTTTTTTGTTAAGAATAAAATAAAGGGTTTTTTTCAAGAACAAGGAATCTTTCATTATGAATTGAAAGATAAAACCTTTTTTAATTCCGAAGTAAATCAATGGAAAAACTGGTTACAAAGTCATTCTCAATACAATTTACCTCAGATTGCATGGGCTAAATTAGTATGGAAAAAGAAAATAAACCAAGACTCTATAGTTCTAAATCCAAATTTAACCAAAGAAGATTCATATGAAAAAAACAAATTTGATAATTACAAAAAACAAAATTTTTTTGAGGCCGACTCGTTATTAAATCCAAAACATAATTTAAAAAAAGATTCTATATATAATCTTTTTTGCTACAAATCTATTCATTCTACAGAAAAATTTTTTGACATGTCTATAGGCATTGCTCTAGATAATTGTTTAGTCTCTTGTTTTCTAGAAAAATATAATATTCGGGGTATCGGGGAAATTCGGCATAGAAAATATTTGGATTGGAGAATTCTCAACTTTTGGTTTAGAAAAAAAGTAAATATTGAGCCCTGGGTCGATATCAAGAGTAAAAAAAAAGATATTAAGACTAAAGTTCAGAATTATCAAAGAATTGAGAAAAGAACTAAGACGGGTCTTGCCAATCAAAAAAGTTTATTTTTTGATTGGATGGGAATGAATGAAGAAATACTAAATCATCGTATAACAAATTTTGAATTTTTTTTCTTTCCAGAATTTTTCTTATTTTCTAGTACATATAAAATGAAACCGTGGGTCATACCAATTAAATTACTTCTTTTCAATTTTAATGAAAAAAAAAATGTTAATAAAAAGATCACTCTAAAGAAAAAAGGTTTTATACCATCAAACGAAAAAAACTCCCTTCTATTTTATAATCTAAATAAAGAAGAAAAAGAATCGACAGGTCAAGGAGAGCTTGAATCAGATAAAAAAAAAAAAAGAAATCCTGAATCAGCTCTATCAAACCAAGAAAAAAATATTGAAGAAAATTATGCAGAATCGAAGATAAAAAAACGTAAAAATAAAAAACAATACAAAAGCAATACCGAAGCGGAACTTGATTTTTTTCTCACAAGGTATTCGCGTTTTCAATTGCGATGGAATTGTTTTTTTAATCAAAAAATTCTCAATAATGTAAAAGTATACTGTCTCTTGGTTAGACTAAAAAATCCAAACGAGATAGCGATATCTTCTATTGAAAGAGGAGAGATGAGCCTAGATATTCTAATGATTGAGAAGAATTTCACTTTTGCAAAATTAATGAAAAAAGGAATATTGATTATTGAACCTGTCCGTTTGTCTGTAAAAAACGATGGACAACTTATTATATATAGAACTATAGGTATTTCATTGGTTCAGAAAAATAAACACAAAATAAGTAAAAGATACAAAAAAAAAAGCTATATTGATAAAAAAAATCATTCTGATTTCTTTGTCCCCGAAAATATTCTATCCCCTAAACGACGTAGAGAATTTCGAATTCTAATTTGTTTCAACTTAAAAAAAAAAAATGCAAGGGATAGAAATTCAAGATTTGATAAGAATATTAAAAACTTGACCACAGTTTTGCATAAAAATAAAAATCTTGATAAGGATAAAAATAACCTAATTCAATTAAAATCCTTTCTTTGGCCGAATTTTCGATTAGAAGATTTAGCTTGTATGAATCGCTATTGGTTTAATACTACTAACGGAAATAATTTCAGTATGATAAGAATACATATGTATACGCGATTTCCAATTCAGTAATGATAGATCCTTTTTACTATATATAATATATAAGTTACGGTATATGAAAACAATTGTATGCACAAATATGAGGGATTGTTTTAAATCCAATCTTTATACATGAGATTCATTTAATCAATGACATAGATACCAATCAGATCCATAAATAAATTAACAGAATCCTCCTTTTTTAGATCTAAATGTCGACTTTTTTTTTGATAAAATTAAGAATTAAGACGTTGATAATTAAATTAAGATCCTTGTACAAAAAAACTACCATTATTATTACTGATCAGTAAAATTCATATCTTTCAATTCATATTAAAATGGAAGGATTTCTTTTTATGATAAAAAATGCGTTCATTTCAGTTCAAGAAAAACAAGAAGACAGCAAGGGATCTGTTGAATTTCAAGTATTCAGTTTCACTAATAAGATACGCAGACTTACTTCACATTTGGAATTGCACCAAAAAGATTATTTATCTCAGAGGGGTCTACGAAAAATTCTGGGAAAACGTCAACGACTGCTGGCTTATTTGTCAAAAAAAAATAGAGTACGTTATAAAGAATTAATTAATCAGTTGAATATTCGGGAATTCAAAACTCGTTAAATTCAAAAAGTGTGAATTAGTTAATTTTTTAGATCTTGAATTTTTTGATAAACCTCTTTTTCAGCAATCTAATTCATGCCAGAACGAATCAAGGAAAAACTTATGAAGAGACCAGTTACAGGAAAGGATCTTATGATAGTCAATATGGGACCTCACCACCCATCCATGCATGGTGTTCTTCGCTTAATTGTTACTCTAGATGGTGAGGATGTTGTTGACTGTGAACCCATATTGGGTTATTTACACAGAGGAATGGAAAAAATTGCAGAAAACCGAGCAATTATACAATATTTACCTTATGTAACGCGATGGGATTATTTAGCTACTATGTTTACAGAAGCAATAACAGTAAATGGACCAGAACAGTTGGGAAATATTCAAGTTCCTAAAAGGGCCAGCTATATCAGAGTAATTATGCTGGAATTGAGTCGTATAGCTTCTCATCTGTTATGGCTCGGCCCTTTTATGGCAGATATTGGTGCACAGACTCCCTTTTTCTATATTTTCAGAGAACGAGAATTTGTATATGATCTATTCGAAGCTGCCACCGGTATGAGAATGATGCATAATTTTTTTCGTATTGGAGGAATAGCGGCTGATTTACCTTATGGTTGGATAGATAAATGCTTGGATTTTTGTGATTATTTTTTAACAGAGGTTGTTGAATATCAAAAACTGATTACACGAAATCCTATTTTTTTAGAACGGGTTGAAGGAGTTGGGATTATTGGTGGGGAAGAAGCAATAAATTGGGGTTTATCCGGACCCATGCTACGCGCATCCGGAATACCATGGGATCTTCGTAAAGTTGATCGTTATGAGTCTTACGATGAATTTGAATGGGAAATTCAGTGGCAAAAACAAGGAGATTCATTAGCTCGTTATTTAGTACGACTTAGCGAAATGACCGAATCCATAAAAATTATTCAACAGGCTCTGGAAGGACTTCCGGGGGGTCCCTATGAGAATTTAGAAAGCAGAGGCTTTGATAGAAAAAGGAACCCAGAATGGAATGATTTTGAATATCGATTCATTAGTAAAAAACCTTCTCCTACTTTTGAATTATCGAAACAAGAACTTTATGTAAGAGTTGAAGCTCCAAAAGGGGAATTGGGAATTTTTCTCATAGGAGATCAAAGTGGTTTTCCTTGGAGATGGAAAATCCGACCACCAGGTTTTATTAATTTGCAAATTCTTCCTAAACTAGTTAAAAGAATGAAATTGGCTGATATTATGACGATACTCGGTAGCATAGATATAATTATGGGAGAAGTTGATCGTTAAAATGATAATTTATGCAACAGAAGTACAAACTATAAATTCTTTTGTTAGATTGGAATCTTTAAAAGAGGTCTATGGACTCATATGGATATTTGTCCCTATATTTTCTCTTGTATTGGGAATCATAACAGGTGTACTAGTAATTGTGTGGTTAGAAAGAGAAATATCTGCAGGGATACAACAACGTATTGGACCTGAATACGCCGGCCCGTTGGGAATTCTTCAAGCTCTAGCCGACGGGACAAAACTACTTTTCAAAGAAGATCTTCGTCCATCTAGAGGAAATACTCCTTTATTTAGTATTGGACCATCTATAGCAGTTATCTCAATTTTACTAAGTTATTCAGTAATTCCCTTTAGCAATCACCTAATTTTAGCGGATCTCAATATCGGTATTTTTTTATGGATTGCCATCTCAAGTATTGCTCCGATTGGACTTCTTATGTCAGGATATGGATCAAATAATAAATATTCTTTTTTAGGTGGTCTGCGAGCTGCTGCCCAATCGATTAGTTATGAAATACCATTAACTCTATGTGTTTTATCAATATCTCTACGTGCGATTCGTTGAAACATAAACGTTTATTTTTACTATTCCGTTTCTTCTAGACGAATAAGTGAAAAAACGGAATATATATCTATTTATCTTTCGGGTTAATCTTAATAAAAGGAATTTGATAGTTATATATGAGTGAAAAAAAACTGCTCAGAAATTAGCAGTAAAAAAGAAAAATTGAGTCTCATTTCCTATGTACAAAGGTTAAACGGAAATAAACATAAGCGTAAGAATCACTTTACCCCAAGGCTGGTTGCTTAGTCATCCTGGCTTGAAGCGGGTTAAAAATATTAACCGTATGACGTTTTCACTATCAGTTATATAGATTAACATACATGTATTACAAAGTGAGCGGCAATTAGGTAAAAATAAGTGGATGGTTAGAAACACCAAAATACACAAAGAATTTGTAATAGAGATTAACCAAATTGAAAAGGATATTTATGCATAACATAAGATAACAGAAAAAAGAAGGTTAATTGGGGCTTGAAATTAGTAGAAATGAGCAGACAGTACTTCCCAAGATTCCGATTCAGAGTATGCTCCTATCCACCGATAAATGTAATGACTATCAGAAACGAAATAATCCTTTATTTTTTAAGTCCACCAACCTTTTTTCTAAAAAAGAAAGAAGAATAGGAACGAAACAAGGGTATTTTTTTTCATATATTTCGAAAATAAAATAGAATTTCTGTCATGAATAATAAACTAATAGGATGTCTAATTATTTTTCGTAATTGAAACCCACGATGGGCTGAAATATCTATTTTTATTTTTACAAGAGTATTTTATTAAAGGATTAAGTTATTACTCAACAAATAGAAATTCAAATTTGTAAAGGATGAGATGAATTCCGAAGCGCTTTTTTTATTCTTAGAATTTGAGCAGACAGAATTCCATTGGTATAATTCGGGATCCCAGATATATTTCTATTTAATCTATTTTAGAACACATCATATCCATCTAAATAATACTAATCTGGTCCTTAGATTTATTTATGGCCCCCGAGGAGCCGTATGAGGCGAAGACCTCATGTACGGTTTTGTAATAGCGGTGAGAATAGTAATGTTATCACCGACTAGGATTATCTAACAGTTTAAGTACAGTTGATATAGTTGAGGCACAATCAAAATATGGTTTTTGGGGATGGAATTTGTGGCGTCAACCTATAGGTTTTCTCATTTTTCTAATTTCTTCCCTAGCAGAATGCGAGAGGTTACCGTTTGATTTACCAGAAGCGGAAGAAGAATTAATAGCAGGTTATCAAACTGAATATTCAGGTATCAAATTTGGTTTATTTTACGTTGCTTCTTATCTAAATCTCTTAATTTCCTCATTATTTGTAACAGTTCTATACTTAGGCGGTTGGAATATTTCTATTCCGTATATATCTATTCTGGAGCTATTTGAAAGGGATCAAATTTTTGGAACAACAATTGGTATCTTTATTACATTAGCTAAAACTTATTTGTTCTTGTTCATTTCTATCGCAACAAGATGGACTTTACCTAGGCTAAGAATGGATCAACTATTAAATCTTGGATGGAAATTTCTTTTACCGATTTCCCTTGGTAATCTATTATTAACAACGTCTTTCCAACTCTTTTCACTCTAAATTGAAAATGAATACAACATATTCATTACTTGTTTTAAACAAGAGAAAGAAACAAAGATAAAATTATTGATAGATAATTACAATATGCTTCCTATGATAACCGGGTTCATGAATTATGGTCAACAAACCCTACGAGCTGCAAGGTATATTGGTCAAGGTTTCATGATTACCTTATCCCACACAAATCGTTTACCTGTAACTATTCAATATCCCTATGAAAAATTAATAACATCGGAACGTTTCCGCGGTCGAATCCATTTCGAATTTGATAAATGCATTGCTTGTGAAGTATGTGTTCGAGTATGTCCTATAGATCTGCCTGTTGTTGATTGGAAATTGGAAACTAATATTCGAAAAAAACGATTGCTTAATTACAGTATTGATTTTGGAATTTGTATATTTTGTGGTAATTGTGTTGAGTATTGTCCAACAAATTGTTTGTCAATGACTGAAGAATATGAATTTTCAACTTATGATCGTCACGAATTGAATTATAATCAAATAGCTTTGGGTCGTTTACCAATGTCAGTAATTGACGATTACACTATTCGAACAATTTTGAATTCACCTCAAACAAAAAATGGGTAAACCCATTAATTTTATTAAAAAAAGAATTCAAAATTGTTGAATTATATAAAGAATTTAATTAAAAACTTGTATTTATAGAATAATATTAAGTATTAAGGCCCATTCTTTATAATATAATAGAATATATTCGTAATTACTTTCTTGAAATAGATAGGTTGAAAATACACTTTCGAATAAAAAATCGAAACTGTCTAATAATTGTATCTACATCAATTCATATCCATTAGATTCTAATTTCACTCTATTAGAACCATATTAGAAACATATAAAAAAAAATTCCCCGGTTAAATTAATAAGGTCATGAAAAGGATTTCGATTTTTTTCTTATTTTAATAATATAATGGATTTGCCTGGACCAATACATGATTTTCTTTTAGTTTTTCTGGGATCCGGCCTTTTAATAGGAGGTCTGGGAGTGGTATTACTTCCCAACCCAATATTTTCAGCCTTTTCCTTAGGATTTGTTCTTGTTTGTATATCTTTATTGTATATTCTATCAAACTCCCATTTTGTAGCTGCTGCACAACTCCTTATTTACGTGGGGGCCATAAATGTTTTAATCATATTTGCTGTGATGTTCATGAATGATTCAGAATATTCCACAGATTTCAATCTGTGGACCGTTGGGGATGGGATTACTTCAGTGGTTTGTACAACTATTCTTTTTTCATTAATTTCTACTATTCTCGATACGTCATGGTACGGGGTTATTTGGACTACAAGATTAAACCAGATTTTAGAGCAAGATTTAATAAGTAATAGTCAACAAATAGGAATTAATTTATCAACAGATTTTTTTCTTCCGTTTGAACTCATTTCAATAATTCTTTTAGTTGCTTTGATAGGTGCACTTTCTGTGGCTCGTCAATAAAAAACGTTCTAATTAGTAAAGACCAAAGAAAACTTTGTGTATGTTATGATATTTTTTTCCGTTCATTCAATTAAATTTGATTGAATACTATTTCATATTTTAAATATCAATTTTTATATTTTATATATATTTGAAATTTTTTTTCCCTAATATAGTTTTTATTCGTACTTTTTTGTTATATTCTAGTTGATTGAATCCGGTAAATTATTTTTATTATTCATATTGAAATGAATCAAAATTGATAAGGAGTTGCTGAATGATACTCGAACATGTACTTGTTTTGAGTGCCTATTTATTTTTGATTGGTCTTTATGGATTGATCACGAGTCGAAATATGGTTAGGGCTCTTATGTGTCTTGAGCTTATACTCAATGCAGTTAATATAAATTTCGTAACATTTTCTGATTTTTTTGATAATTCCCAACTAAAAGGGGATATTTTCTGCATTTTTGTTATAGCAATTGCAGCCGCTGAAGCAGCTATTGGATTAGCTATAGTCTCGTCAATTTATCGTAACAGAAAATCAACTCGCATCAACCAATCGACCTTATTAAATAAGTAACATAAATAAAAAAATTATAGGTTGAAATTTGCATATATAATAGGTTATGACTTACTAGATTATATTTATGAAAATCTAAGAAATCAAAGTATTTTAGCCCCATTTTTTTATCAATTGAGCCAGAATTCATTAAACAAATTCTATTAAAGGAAATCATTGCTTCATCTAGTATTTTAATATATAATTTAGTTAGAAGTTTACTAGATTGAAAATTTATGACATTAAAAAAACTATAGATCCTATGTCACATTCAGTAAAAATTTATGATACCTGTATAGGATGTACTCAATGTGTCCGAGCATGCCCTACAGACGTATTAGAAATGATACCTTGGGATGGATGTAAAGCTAAGCAAATAGCTTCCGCTCCAAGAACCGAGGACTGTGTTGGTTGTAAAAGATGTGAATCTGCCTGTCCAACGGATTTTTTGAGCGTTCGAGTTTATTTATGGCATGAAACAACTCGAAGCATGGGTCTAGCTTATTGATACGTTACCGAAAACCTCATTTGAATAAATTTGGAATACATTTTATTTTTTTTATTGACAAGTACTCGTACTCAAAAAAGTTAAATTATATTTTTTTATTTATATATTTTTTTTGAGTACGCGTTCTTTGGACCTGGTGTATCTTGTCTTTACCACGAATGATTTTCCTTGGTTAACAATAATTGTTGTTTTTCCAATATCTGCCGGTGCGTTAATGTTATTTTTCCCGCATAGGGGAAATAAAGTCAATAAATGGTATACTATATTCATTTGTATCTTAGAACTTCTTCTAACGACCTACGCTTTTTGTTATAATTTTCAAATGGACGATCCATTAATTCAACTGTCCGAAGATTATAAATGGATCAATTTTTTTGATTTTTATTGGAGACTGGGAATAGATGGACTTTCTATAGGAACGATTTTACTGACGGGATTTATTACTACTTTAGCTACTTTAGCGGCTTTTCCAGTTACTCGGGATTCCCGATTATTCCATTTCCTGATGTTAGCAATGTACAGCGGTCAAATAGGATCATTTTCTTCTCGGGATCTTTTACTTTTTTTCATCATGTGGGAATTAGAATTAATTCCCGTTTATCTACTTTTATCCATGTGGGGTGGGAAGAAACGTCTGTATTCAGCTACAAAATTTATTTTATACACTGCAGCAAGTTCGATTTTTTTATTAATAGGAGTTTTAGGTATAAGTTTATATGGTTCGAACGAACCAACATTAAATTTAGAACTATTAGCTAATAAATCCTATCCTGTCACACTCGAAATACTATTTTATATTGGATTTCTTATTGCTTTTGCCGTCAAATCACCAATTATACCTTTACATACTTGGTTACCTGACACCCACGGCGAGGCACATTACAGTACCTGTATGCTTCTCGCTGGAATCTTATTAAAAATGGGAGCATATGGATTGGTGCGAATCAATATGGAATTATTACCTCACGCCCATTCTATGTTTTCTCCTTGGTTGATGGTAGTCGGTACAATCCAAATAATTTATGCAGCTTCAACATCTCTCGGTCAACGTAATTTAAAAAAGAGAATAGCCTATTCTTCTGTATCTCATATGGGTTTTATAATTATAGGTATTGGTTCTATAACGGATCCTGGACTTAATGGAGCTATTTTACAAATAATATCTCATGGATTTATTGGCGCTGCACTTTTTTTCTTGGCAGGAACGAGTTATGATCGAATTCGGCTTGTTTATCTTGATGAAATGGGTGGAATGGCTATCTCCATTCCAAAGATATTTACAATGTTCACTATCTTATCGATGGCTTCCCTTGCATTACCGGGCATGAGTGGTTTTGTTGCAGAATTAATCGTTTTTTTTGGAATAATTACCAGCCAAAAATATTTCTTAATTTCAAAAATTTGCATTATTTTTGTAATGGCAATTGGAATGATATTAACTCCTATATATTTATTATCTATGTCACGCCAAATGTTCTATGGATACAAGTTAATTAATGTCAAAAACCTTGCTTTTTTTGATTCTGGACCCCGAGAGTTATTTCTTTCAATCTCTATTCTTCTACCCATAATTGGTATTGGGATTTATCCTGATTTTGTGCTCTCATTAGCAAGTGACAAGGTCGAATCCATTTTATCTAATTATTTTTATGGATAGTTTTCAGGAAAGAAAAACAACATTAAATTGAATTGTAATCAGAAGTCTTTGGTCTTTGTATTGTGAGAACCTTTTGAATCATTGTACTACTTGATTCAAAAGGTTCTTGGTGATTTACTACTAAAACTAAATTCTATTTCTTAACTTATATGAAGTTATATATAGATGCTATTCTTTTTTATTTAGATTCCTTTATTTTTTGGTTAATGTTTTATTTAATTCGATGTAAATGAACCATAACTATGTAAACCTAGTCCTAAAAGATTGACGCCAAAATAGCATATCCAAATTAAAAGAAAGCCTATCGAAGACACAATTGCAGAATTTATACCCCTAACATTCCTATTTGTTTGAATATGTAAATAAATTGCGAATATGGTCCAAGTAATAAATGCCCAAGTTTCTTTTGGATCCCAATTCCAATATGAACCCCATGTCTCATTAGCCCATACAGCTCCTGAAAGAATGCCGACGGTTAAAAAGATAAATCCAAGACTAATAATCCGAAAACTCCAATAATCTAATTGTTCAATCAATTGATACCTATAATAATTTCTAGAAAAACTAAAATTAATGTTTTGTTGTAGTAAAATAGAATTTCTTTCGTTTATGTAGTAAAGTACATCAAAAGAAAATAATTCATTTAATAAAAAATTTTTTTTTATATTCTTTTTCCAAAAAGTAGGTACGACTTTGCGAAATGTAATGACTAGAAGAGCTATTGATAATAATGATCCGCATAACAGAGCGCCATAGCCTAATATCATCATACTTACGTGCATCATTAACCACTGGGACTGGAGAGCTGGTACTAATATTGCAGACTGAGGCATTTTGTTTAAAAGACCTGAAGTAGCAAAACCCTGAATAAAAATAGCACTTGGCGCAGTTATTGCGTTTAAGTTATTTTTTTGTTTTTTATTAAAATAGGAAACCATATGAATAATTGAAAAAGCCCATGAAAGAAAAATTAATGATTCATATAAATTACTTAATGGAAAATGTCCTGAATAAATCCAACGAGTCAATAATAATCCTGTTATACCAAAAAACGTAATTATGATTCCTTTATCTGATGAATCAAAAAATCCTATGATTTCATCTAAATTAACTAATAAAGTTAAAAAATAAATTGTCAGTACAATTGAAACGACCGAAAAAGATATATGAGTTAATATATGCTCTAAAATTGAAAAAATCATAAAAAATTTGTTAAAAATTAATAAATTAATACTAGGCTTTACTTTACCCACTTAAAAAAAAAAGTCGGGTATTAATTTGATTATAAAACTTATAATATCTCTTTTATAAGATCTTATGCCGCTACTCGGACTCGAACCGAGATGCTCTAGCACTGCTTCCTAAGAGCAGCGTGTCTACCAATTTCACCATAGCGGCAACTTGTTCAAAACAATACTAACAAGTTTTTATTCAATCGTCGAGATTCAAATTTAAATAAAGAAGAAAATTCAATGGAATTTACAATTGATTTCATGAATAAAAATTTGTTTTAATAGGTATTTGGGGTTTAAATTCAATTAAGATCTTTTTTTATCTGAGTTATTTAAAATTATTTTAATTCACTTTTTGTACTTTAGATTTTTTTTCTAGAATACAATGAAAAATGTAACTAAATTAAAGTAGTTGGGACTTCAACCCAAAGACAAAACTCTAAATGCTCTTTATCATTTTTTTAATAATATAAATGAAAAAAAATGATAAAGAGCATTTATCAGTTCCATTAATATAATAAAAAAATGTTTTTTCTAAAAATTAAAACTTCTCCAAAATCCTTAGAAATTTTCAATAAAATAAGATTTACCTAATTGCTCAAGCGAAAAAAACGATTTTTCTGCATCTTTTTATATTGTACAAACAGTACAAACATAAGATTTTTTGATCACTTAAAAATCATATCATATATTATTATTTATTATTATTATCTAATATTCACTTATTGTGGATAGATGTTTTTCTAACTTTGATTCCAAGTAAAGAATAGAATAATTCAGAGAAATAATAATTCCTATAAGGTATAAAGTGAAAAAATTTTAACTTAAATTAATTAATTTCAAGAACCTATTGATTTCGCTTAAAGATCTTGTATTTCCTCTTAACGAGGAAATACAAGATCTTTAGTTATTATTGCATCAAGTTAGTGATGGGGAAAATACGAATCCCTTTTTTGGAAATAAAAAAACTAACTAAATGTGAACCTTTATTTTTTATCTATATATTATCTTTTTTTTTTTTCTCTTTTGGTTCCTATTTATTTTTTTTTATATGTATTCGAAAAATTTTTTTTTTAGTTAGGCTAATTCTAATTATTCTAGTGTTTTTTATTTATTTTGTTGTACAAAAAAACTTTTTGAATTACCTGTAGAAAGTGATTTCCCTAACGAAAAAGCTTTCAACGATGTCCAATATCCCTTCCCTTTCCAAATTTTTTTACGAATACGCTTTTTCGAGATAGAAGTACGTTTTTTTGGAACTGCCATTCAAAAATGAAAAAAAAAGTTTTTCAGTGGTATAATTGGATGTCAAAGACATTTATTATTCTTTCATACTCCATATCGAATGATTTTTTTCTTTCAAATTTTATTATATATTATTTTCAAAACAAAAAAGACATTCAAAAGTTTAAAACCCAACTGTTTTTTACTTTTTTTTTTAGAAAATTTGGTTATTTAAAAAATTTTTTATTTAACGTTTGAAATACATACGAGAGTCCTCATTTAATTAATCTCTACTGATAGATTATATTATATAAAAAAAATTATGAAATTTCTTCACTTCGTATGGAAAAAAAATCTCGCTTCTAATAATATTTCTTGCAAAAAAAAAAAGCTCACTTAATGCACTGGAAGACAATCACTAAATTCCATAATTAAAATTCATTCCGTAATAATTCTAACTAATCAAACTCAAATAACTTTTTTTTAGGTAAAGTTTTTTTATTATATAATTAATATTCAGTATTTTTTTGTCGTGTAAATCTTTGTTCTATTCTTAATATATGTATATAAATTATTGTAATACGGAATTATAATTCACTTTTTCTGTATCTGCATAAAATCACAGTTTTATTTAGTAGTAATAAAAAAAAAGACAAATAAATAATTTTTTTGACAGTAACTTAGTAATATTATTTAATCACTTCGAATTTTTTGATTTGAATATATATTTCTTTTCAAAGATTTATGAAGGATTATACTAATTCGAAAAAATTGCTATTTAGGTTTGAAATCACGTGCTTTTTTATTGTCCCCTTTGAAAAATATATATATACAAACCAGTGAATAAGAAATAATAAATTTAAGAATAAAATAAAAAGGGTTTTTTATTTTATGGAACATACATTTTTTATTTTATGGAACATACATATCAATATTCATGGATCATCCCTTTCATTCCACTTCCAGTACCTATTTTATTAGGAGTTGGACTTCTACTTTTTCCGACAGCAACAAAAAACCTTCGACGTATGTGGACTTTTCTGAGTATTTTTTTGTTAAGTATAGTTATGATCTTTTCACTCTATCTATCTATTCAACAAATTTTTCTAAGTTGCATTCATCAAAATGTATGGTCGTGGACCATAAATAATGAATTTTCTTTTGAGTTCGGTTACTTTATTGATCCACTTACTTCTATTATGTCAATATTAATTACAACTGTTGGAATTTTGGTTCTGA